TCTCATTATGATATCATTTCTTTTTTCTTTCATTTATACTGGAATTCTTGAATTTATTAGATAGCGATTACTATCTCGAAAAAAGTATTTTCTTTGTTACCTATAGGAAACCCATATTTGATCCAATCAAATTGGATTTTATCATTTCTGTATTGGCAATTCAATATAGATTGATATATACCCCATATATCTTCCCCTTCCTGCCATTTCTCCCATGCAATTTGGGATACTTCAACGGACGATTCTTCTTTTTTTTTCTTAATTTCCCCTTTTACGAATGAAAGCCGAGGAATGTCTGATTAGTTATAACTAATTAACTAATTCGAATTCGAAATATATAGGATATAAAATATAGAAGTGTAACAAAAAGAATTTCAAATGTCGTGTGAATCCAAAATCAAAAAGAAAATTTGACTATCGAAAAATATTTAAGATTGACTATCGAATCGAATAATATTCGAATTTAGAAGTGTGATAAAGAAATCGAAATTCTATATCGCTACATAAATCGTTCTGTTCTATAATATTCAATATTTATTGGAAATTATAGATTCTATTCTTTTCTATATTTCTAGAGACACTATACTATAGTGTATTGAATTCCTATGCATAGAAAATTTCTATTATTATTATGTGGGCCCGCTTAGCTCAGAGGTTAGAGCATCGCATTTGTAATGCGATGGTCATCGGTTCGATTCCGATAGCCGGCCTTTTCCTATTTTTCATTTTTTTATTCCATTTTTGAAAAATGGAGAATCTCCCTTTGAAATCCAAGACTAGTCAAAAAGTGTTTTACCCCTTTTTCAAAATCCATGAATTTCTTAATAGGAACTTCCAACTATGTCAGGAAGAGGATCCTTTATATATATTATTCTAATAATAGAAATAGAAAGTTTGAATATTGATCTCATTCTTCTTTATAGTAATAGTAAATATTGATCTCATTCTTCTTTATAGTAATAGTACAAGTACACTACTTCAGCAAACTTCGCTTCATTTAGTTCAGTTTTAGTTTAGGTTTATTCTGTAAAATCCAATTAAAAAAAAAAAAAAGAATGAAATGAATTCTAAATAAGAATAAGGAGTCTTTATGTCGCGTTACCGAGGACCTCGTTTCAAAAAAATACGCCGCCTGGGGGATTTACCAGGACTAACTAATAAAAGTCCTAAAGCCGGAAGTGATCTTAGAAATCAACCGCGCTCCGGGAAAAAATCTGGATATAGTATTCGCCTAGAAGAAAAACAAAAATTGCGGTTTCATTATGGTCTTACAGAACGACAATTACTTAAATACGTTCGTATCGCCAGAAAAGTCAAGGGGCCAACAGGTCCAGTTTTACTCCAATTACTTGAAATGCGTTTGGATAACATCCTTTTTCGATTGGGTATGGCTTCGACTATTCCCGCAGCCCGCCAATTAGTTAACCATAGACATATTTTAGTGAATGGACGTATAGTAGATATACCAAGTTATCGCTGTAAACCCCGAGATATTATTACGCCGAAGGATGAACAAAAATCCAGAACTCTGATTCAAAATTCTCTCAACTCTTCCCCTCATGAGAAAGTACCAAAGCATTTGACCCTTCAACCATTCCAATATAAAGGATTAGTCAATCAAATAATAGATAGAAAATGGGTCGGTTTGGAAATAGATGAAACCATAGTCATAGAATATTATTCTCGTCAAACTAAACCCTAAACTCAAATAAAATAGCAAGGGTTCGGGCAATTTTATTCCCTTTCATCAAATTAAATTAACCTAAGGTTAAGTAAGAAAAATACGGGTTTAATTCCGATTTTATCCCATTTATGTATCATAGACCGAGGGGCTATTTTCATATTCTTTCCAGTATTCTTCCTAGTTTATGGGTCACGGCAATTCGGAATAGAGAATCTATATCAATGAAAGGTCTAACTGGTGGAATAAAGGTCTCCATTGCTATTTGATCCGGTGTTGTTAATAAAATGGGTCTATTAAGTGAAGGTACGGAAAGAGAGGGATTCGAACCCTCGGTAAACAAAAGCCTACATAGCAGTTCCAATGCTACGCCTTGAACCACTCGGCCATCTCTCCTACATAATGATTATGAACCAAAAACCGAGTGAATAGCGAGTTCTTCATATTCGATTTTAGATTATTGGATAGGTACGACCAATCCATTTTAACTATTTTAACTATCTATTACAATTTAACTATATATTACAAATCAAAATAGAAAATTTTTCATCAAAGTAAAGAAAGATCTTTCTTTCGAGGCTCCAAGATAACGAGAAAATTCTTTTCTTAGGAAATTTTTTTCTGAATTTTATTAAAAAGGGGGATTCATGTTTGCAAAAATGACTCCCTTACTATTTCTACTATTTCGAATCGATTAAATCAATGAATTAGAACGATTCAACTGATTGATAGGTCTAGATTTTTTAGACTAGGGTTAATGGATACCTTTCTAGCATAATTCTATATAGACTACGATTCCATACCCTACAAATTCTCAAATTTCTTTCCGGTTTTAGAGTTCTCAACAACAAACCCCTTCCCTTACCCCTCTATTCTAAATTCATAAAACATTTTGTATAGTGGATTGTATACCTCCTATGTACACAACATAAAAAAGGGGTGGTTATTCTATTTTCATCATAGAATGATTATTCGATCTTTTTCTTCTTTATATCATAATTCAATCAAAATTTCTCGAGTTACTCGAGTCTGTAACTTCAATGAAATCGGAATAGTTCCCTTCGTTCGTATACTACTACATTAGGATGAAATCGAATCGGGTTCAAATATTTCTTATCGATTCCTGTCAAAAAGGAACAATTGGAATAGAAGGCCCATAATCTTTTTTTTTCAAATCAATCTGTTTTTATGTTATTTCGTACTGTACAATTCTTTTCTTTGTGGAATCATTTTCCCACGAGAGGGAATGAGAAGAATTATAGAATGGATTGCTAGCTATGCCTAGATCGCGGATAAATGGAAATTTTATTGATAAGACCTTTTCAATTGTAGCCAATATCTTATTGCAAATAATTCCGACAACTTCAGGAGAAAAGGAGGCATTTACCTATTACAGAGATGGTGTGATTTGATTCTTTTTTTTTTTTTCAGTTTTTTTATTTCTCTCGGTCTTACGAGAAAGACACGTGATTCGGGAAAATTTTTGAAAAAAAATCTACGCTTGTTGAAGGTGAAGTTTGGAAATAGAACAATTCCTTTTGTCGTGTATCCTCGATTAATGCAACCTCAGATGCTATGTTTCAATTTTCGATTCTAGTATTGAGCGAAAGGTTACACCTAGAGGTTCTGTATTATGGGGCAATCCTACTCCACTAGTACCAATGGACAGCATAAGGGAAGAAGCACTACACCCCAGGAATCAACAACACGAAACCCTTGTTAGAAATTACCCCTTTCCTTATTGGGCTCGGGACTAAAAGAATGGTTGGGACAACAAACATCCATCTCGTTCGTACTTTGGATACCAATATAACCATCGAAGGCTGTTGAAGTGACTAATTCCTGGAAATTAGGAGGCGTTGAAAACAAAGAAATTGTTGGAGTTCTTATTTCTATCTAATCCCAATACGCTTGATCTTAAGAAAAGATCTCTTGCAGGAAGGTTGGCTAGAGATTTCTTGTAAAAACACTAGCCCTGCTCAGTCCATAATGAGACTATTTTCATGTTTTTTTATTTCATGTATTATTCTCCTTATGCACATAAGGGAGGAGCCGTATGAGATGAAAATCTCACGTACGGTTCTGGAACGGAGATTCTTTTAATTGAATGGCGACCGTAACGGATGTCAGCTCAATCCGAAGGAAATTATGCGGAAGCTTTACAGAATTATTATGAAGCTATGCGACTAGAAATTGATCCTTATGATCGAAGTTATATACTATATAATATAGGTCTTATCCATACAAGTAATGGAGAACATACGAAAGCTTTGGAATATTATTTTCGAGCACTAGAACGAAATCCATTCTTACCACAAGCTTTTAATAATATGGCCGTGATCTGTCATTACGTGCGACTATCTTCACTATAGAAGTCAAAAAAAAGAAAAACAAAAAGGCTTTCTACATATGCATTGTCTAAAACAACGATTTTTATCAGCTGTAGCAAAGAAAGAAACTTCATAGAAGTTGAAATATGAAGAAATATATATATACCTAGCTATTTTTTTCTATGGATAAAAAAAGGATCTAATTGATAGAGGAAGCACCGTAAAGATCAATTAGTGAGGTTTGGGTCCGATACAATAATAACTGCGTACTTATGTCATGATGGTAGATATACTTATCTCATGATGTGAGATAAAAATTAGGAATCCACTTATGTAATAGAGTGGATCCACTAAAGTCTTGAGCAGCGGTGTAGGATCAGATCCCAAAGATAGTAATTCTTCCTTAGGAAGGAAAGTATTTTTCAAAGATTCTATATAAATTTCTATACGAAACCGAGATAGTTACCTTTCAGAAAATTCTAACGATAGGGGGAATTTTTTCTTCTGAAGGTGGGAAAAAAGAGAAAACGAAATAAAACGGATTATTAATCCAAATTGAATCCAAATTTCAGTTTAAAACTCATGTAATGAACCTCTTTGGTTAACCCGAAAAATGGGATAGATCCATGAGAAATCCCATTTGTTAGATATGGTAACGGGACACCAAAAGAATTGATGAGCCGTATGAGGTAGGAAACCCTCAAGTACGGTTCTAAGGGAAGGAATTAATCCACCTATTCCGACCGGGGGGAACAGGCCATTCGCCAGGGAGATTCTGAAATTGCGGAGGCTTGGTTTGATCAGGCCGCTGAGTATTGGAAACAGGCTATAGCGCTTACTCCTGGTAATTATATTGAAGCACATAATTGGTTGAAGATCACGAGGCGTTTCGAATAAAAGAAGGCGCCATTTATTTATTTAGTTTATTAATTCCATTATTTCGTTTAGAATTATCTATATATTTGTTAGAATTAATTGTTTTTTGGCCT